TTATTGAATTTTCGACGATGAATTGATTTGATAGATCAGAAATTGTTATTCATAATATTGATCTGATTCAGTATCATCGGGATGCAATTAATCCCGTTGAATTTGCAGGAGTCAAATTTATCATCTCTATGGGATTAGATCCCGAGTTATTGCGAAACAAAAGAAGATTGGATTATGGAAGTAAATATTCTCGCACTTATTGCTACTGCACTGTTCATTCTAGTTCCTACTGCTTTTTTACTTATCATCTATGTAAAAACAGTCAGCCAAAATGATTAATTTGAATGAAACTTGAATTATTATTAGTTCTTATCGATGATTCAAGAAATGAAAGAAAGGGATTCAAACTCTAAATCTTAAATGAAATGATTAGGCTGGAATCAGAAGTATCGTAGTAAGTATCTAAGCTGGTGTGGTAGAAAGAACTATATATATAGTTCTTTCTACCACACCAGCTATAGTATTGTTTTTATTATTATTATATATAGATCAAATTACAATATGTATGTACATCTAATATATGTACATACAGATAGCACTCTATTTCTTTTAGTTTGATTTCCCATCTCAAGAAGTCATTGATTGAACAATTAACGGATGATCCACGGAATTAAGTTATACAGTAACTTCTTCGGATTTGTAAAAGGAGTAGAGCAGACCCTGTCCATTTTTCATGCTTAAACATGAGATGAATCAAAAAAAGCATAAAAACTTTTCTAGTAGTCTAAAACAAATGTTAAATGTATGATATGTGGATCGCTCAACAGAAGAAAGATCTAATTTTATTATGTGTCGGATCTCTTTGGCCAATTACTAATCGCTTCGTTTCCGATAGAAAGAAAATATGTATTGTCGTAATAGCAGAACGACTTTCTTTTAGAAAGGTAAAAGAAAAAGGGAAATAAATAAAGAAAAAAATAGTATTAGTTTTTCTTATTGTAATATCCATAATTATGATAAGAGCTGATTCACTAAAATAGAATATTTAGGAAAAATTAGGTTGGAAAAAATCGCCTATCATGCATGGTAATCATTCATTACTGTATTCCAGTACAATTTGGAAGACATTTTTCTTTTTTTAGGGCTTCGCAAAATGATCAATAAAGAATTGATACGATTCGATTGAGCAATTAGTAGTGCCCAGCCCTAGAGTCCACTCCTTCCCCATACTACAAGTGAAAGGGAAAATGTAAAGACTACCATTAAAGCAGCCCAAGCAAGACTTACTATATCCATGTGAATTATGTCCTCTATTTCTATGAAGGAATTATTCTATTATTGATTAATAATCATAGCGGAATCAATGGCGCAGAGTCAAAATAGGTAAGACTATTTATTGATGAACCAATTCCATTTTCTGTGAAAGAATCAGGAGAACCCACCACCACTATTAATTAATACATTCTTTTTTTTTTAACTTTAACCTTTACTCTTTTAATATAAGAGATCTTGTTATTATAGTCTTTCGTATAATCTTTTCTTCAATTCTAGTAGCAAAAACAGAGTGTCCCTTAGGAACCTTTGGATACCGAGATTTCCGACCTTAGTTCTGAATCCCGGAATTGACTCTCACCATTTATTTGATTTTTCAATTGAATCAAATAAATGGTGAGAGTCAATCATTAAATTAATAAATGAGAGTTGCTTCATCCCTATTGATACCGATTTGGGCTACGCCTAAATTTTGAGAAAAAAAATGACAGTCTTTTAGAAAACCTACGCCATGGGTTATCAAAATCGAGTATTGACACGCCCACTTAGTCCTTTGCCTCTGCTTCTTGCGGAGCAAGAATTCGTCGAATTAGATCGGCACAAGATAGGAAAGAAATAAAAAATCTTTTGTTGATCAGGCGACACCCGGATTTGAACTGGGGATAAAGGATTTGCAGTCCCCCGCCTTACCACTTGGCCATGCCGCCAAATTAGGTCAAAAATGGATAAAAATATTATCTATATTCTAATTCTATTACTCACTCCTTTTTTTATCTTGAATACCATTGTACCTATCCTTTTCAAAAAAGAAATTCCTGTTTTTTATTGGATCTAGTTTAGATTCTTCTCTTCGATTGATTGTATCTTAAAATATACATCGCTTAAAAACATCCCTTCTCCTTTCTATTGAGAGTAGAAAAAATGGATTTCTGGTCACAGACTGCAAAATTCAGGACAAATTGGAACCATTAACAATTTACTTTGAATTAGCGAACGATTCCTCCATTTTTATCTCCAATGAAATTTTGTTTCATTGAATGGCAAAAGAAAATCAAATTGATTTATGACTAATCAGTATTCATTTTTTTTTCAATAATCAATCCTTTTCAATTTCAATTATAATAACATATATGTGTATATGTAAACCCCAGAACAGAAATTGTTACCCAGATACCAAACCTGATCTCTCTCTTATGTACATATCCCTATAGAGAATCCTCCTGTTTCAATTTTTCATTGAATATATTGAATAGAAAATACAAATTTTTACGGAGTGTGACTAATGTTG